TATAATCTATATAATAGTGGAAACTACCAAAAAAAAATAGTTGATAATCATAATAATAACTATAAGTATACGAGGGAAAAAGAACCCTATTTTTCTAGTTCCTATGATGCACTTGGAGCTTATCGACAGAAAAGAATCAGTTTAGATAGTCCTTTGTGGCTCCGATGGAGACGAGATCAACGTGTCATTGGTTCAAGAGAAGTTCCCATCGAAGTTCAATATGAATCTTTAGGTACTTATCATGAGATTTATGGGCACTATCTAATAGTAGGAAGTATAACAAAAGAAATCCGTTCTATATACATTCGAACTACTCTTGGTCATATTTCTTTTTATAGAGAATTAGAAGAAGCCATACAGGGTTTTTGTCGAGCCTACTCATACGCTATCTAATCTAATTTCTTAGATTAGGCGATGTTTGTGCCTAGTGCCTAGGGTAATTCAGGTCTCCCAAATTTCACTGGTATTCTAATTTCTGAATTTCTGTGTGAATCAAGATTGAGGAAAGGAAGTTTTCGAATCATTGACTTGGGTCCATTGTCGAATCCTACTTAGCAGAAGAAATATAAGAGAAGAGGTACTTATGGCAGAACGGGCTGATCCGGTCTTTCACAATAAAGTGATAAATGGAACTGCTATGAAACGACTTATTAGGAGGTTAATCGATCATTTCGGAATGGCATATACATCACATATCTTGGATCAAATAAAAACTTTGGGTTTCCAGCAAGCCACTGCTACATCTATTTCATTAGGAATTGATGATCTTTTAACCATCCCTTCGAAGGGATGGTTAGTTCAAGACGCCGAACAACAAAGTTTTATTTTAGAGAAACACCATCATTATGGGAATGTACACGCGGTAGAAAAATTACGTCAATCCATTGAGATATGGTATGCTACAAGTGAATATTTGAGACAAGAAATGAATCCTAATTTTCGTATGACTGATCCTTCTAATCCAGTACATATAATGTCCTTTTCGGGAGCTAGAGGAAATGCATCTCAGATACATCAATTAGTGGGTATGAGAGGATTAATGTCGGATCCCCAAGGACAAATGATTGATTTACCCATTCAAAGCAATTTACGTGAAGGACTTTCTTTGACAGAATATATAATTTCCTGCTATGGAGCTCGCAAAGGAGTTGTAGATACTGCTGTACGAACATCAGATGCTGGATACCTCACACGTAGACTTGTTGAAGTAGTTCAACACATTATTATACGTAGAACAGATTGTGGTACTATCCGAGGTATTTCCGTGAGCCCTCAAAATGGTATGACAGAAAAAATTTTTGTCCAAACACTAATTGGTCGTGTATTAGCAGACGATATATATATTGGTTTGCGATGTCTTGCCACTCGAAATCAAGATATTGGGATTGGACTTATAAATCGATTCATAACCTTTCGAGCACAACCAATATATATTAGAACCCCCTTTACTTGCAGGAGTACATCTTGGATCTGCCAATTATGTTATGGTCGGAGTCCTACTCATGGTGACCTGGTCGAATTGGGAGAAGCTGTAGGTATTATTGCAGGTCAATCAATTGGGGAACCAGGGACTCAACTAACATTAAGAACTTTTCATACTGGTGGAGTATTCACAGGTGGTACTGCCGAGTATGTACGAGCTCCTTCTAATGGAAAAATAAAATTGAATGAGAATTTGGTTCATCCCATACGTACCCGTCATGGGCATCCCGCTTTTCTATGTTCTATGGACTTGTATGTAACTATTGAGAGTCGGGATATTCTACATAATGTAAATATTCCACTAAAGAGTTTGATTTTAGTTCAAAATAATCAATATGTAGAATCAGAACAAGTAATTGCTGAAATTCGTGCTGGAACGTCCACTTTTTATTTTAAAGAGAAGGTACGAAAACATATTTATTCTGAATCAGAGGGAGAAATGCACTGGAGTACTGATGTACACCATGCACCTGAATATACATATGGTAATGTTCATCTATTATTAAAAACAAGTCATTTATGGATATTAGCAGGAGGTTCGTGCAGATCTAGTATAGTGTCTTTTTCGCTCCACAAGGATCAAGATCAAATGAATCCTCATGCTTTTTCTGTCGAAGAAAGATATATCTCTGATCTATCAATGACTAACGGTCGAGTAAGATATAAATTGTTAGATACTTCTGATAAAAAAGATAAGAAAATTCTTGACTATTCAACAAGACCTGATCAAACCATATATAATGGTCATTGGAATATTATATATCCTTCTATTATCCAAGGGAATTCTTATTTTTTGTCGAAAAAGCGAAGAAATAGATTCATCATCCCATTACAATATGATCAAAAACGAGAGAATGAACTAATACCCTGTTTTGGTATTTCAATTGAAATACCAAAACAGGGTATTTTACGTAGAAATAGTATTCTTGCTTTTTTTGATGATCCACGATACAGAAGAAATAATTCGGGAATTACTAAATATGGGACCGTAGAGGTCAATTCAATTATCAAAAAAGAGGATTTGATTGAGTATAGAGGATCAAAAGAATTTATTCCGAAATACCAAATGAAAGTAGATCGTTTTTTTTTTATTCTCGAAGAAGTGCATATTTTACCTGGATCTTCATTGATAATGGTCCAGAACAATAGTATCATTGGAGTAGATACACAACTCGCTTTAAATACAAGAAGTCGAGTAGGCGGATTAGTCCGCCTGGAGAGAAAAAAAAAAAATATTGAACTAAAAATATTTTCCGGAGATATTTATTTTCCTGGAGAGGCAGATAAGATATCTAGGCACAGCGGCATTTTTATACCACTGAAAACAAAAAAAAAAAATTCTAAGGAATCAAAAAAATTGAAAAATTGGATCTATGTCCAACGGATCACACCCACAAAGAAAAAGTATTTTGTTTCGGTTCGACCCGTAGTCACATATGAAATAACTGATGGCATAAATTTAGCAACACTTTTTCCGCAAGATCTCTTGCGGGAAAAGGATAATGTCCAACTTAGAGTTGTCAATTATATCCTTTATGGAAATGGCAAGTCAATTCGAGGAATTTTTCACACAAGTATTCAATTAGTTCGCACTTGTTTAATATTGAATTGGGATCCAGAACAAAATGGTTCTCCGAAAGAGATTCGTGCTTCCTTTATTGAGGTAAAGGGAAATGATCTGATTCGAAATTTCATGAGAATTGAGTTAGTAAAGTCCAGCATTTCGTATATCGGAAAAAGATATGATAGGGCAAGTTCAGGATTGATTTCCGATAATGGATTAGATCGTACAAATATAAATCCTTTTTACTGCAAGGTTAGTATTCAATTACTTACACAACATCAAGGTACTATTGGTACATTGTTGAATCGAAATAAGGAATGCCAATCTTTGATAATTTTGTCATCATCCAATTGTTCTCGAGTTGGTCCATTCAATGGTTCGAAATATAACATGATAAAAGAATCGGATCCCATAATCCCAATTAAGGATTTGTTGTGTCCTTTGGGGACTATTGTCCCTAAAATGGTAAATTTATATTCATTTTACCATTTAATAACTTATAATCAGATTTTGTTAAAGAAATATTTGCTACTTGGTAATTTTCAACAGACTTTCCAAGTACTTCAAGTACTTAAATACTGTTTAATAGATGAAAATAGGAGGATTTATAATCCCGATCCATGCAGTAACATCATTTTGAATCCATTCCATTTGAATTGGCATTTTCTCCATCACGATTATTGGGAAGAGACATCTACAATAATTAGCCTTGGACAATTTTTTTGTGAAAATATATGTCTATTCAAATACAAACCGCACATAAAAAAATCTGGGCAAATTATAATTGTTGATGTTGACGCTTTAATTATAAGATCCGCTAAGCCCTATTTAGCCACTCCAGGAGCAACTATTCATGGCCATTATGGTAAAATATTTTACGAAGGAGATACATTAGTTACATTTATATATGAAAAATCAAGATCTGGTGACATAACACAAGGTCTTCCAAAAGTGGAACAAATCTTAGAAGTACGTTCGATTGATTCAATATCAATGAACCTTGAAAGGAGAGTTGAAGGTTGGAACAAAGGGATACCAAAAATTTTTGGAATCCCCTGGGGATTCTTGATTCAAGCCGAGCTAACCATAGCTCAAAGTCGTATCTCTTTGGTTAATAAAATCCAAAGGGTTTATCGATCTCAGGGGGTACAGATCCATAATAGACATATAGAGATTATTGTACGTCAAGTAACATCAAAGGTGTTGGTTTCAGAAGATGGAATGTCTAATGTTTTTTCACCCGGGGAATTAATTGGATTGTTGCGAGCGGAACGAGTGGGGCGCGCTTTGGACGAAGCGATCTCTTATCGCGCAATCCTATTGGGAATAACAAGGACATCTTTGAATACTCAAAGTTTCATATCCGAAGCAAGTTTTCAAGAAACCGCTCGAGTTTTAGCAAAAGCTGCTCTACGAGGTCGTATTGATTGGTTGAAAGGCCTGAAAGAGAATGTTGTTCTAGGTGGAATTATACCTGTTGGTACAGGATTCAAAAAATTAGTGCACCATTCAAGTAAGGACAAAAACTTTTATTTGGAAATCAAAAGAAAGAATCTATTTGACTTGGAAATAAAAGATCTTTTGTTACACCATAGAGAATTATTTTGTTCTTATGTACCAAACAATTTCCATGAGACATTAGAACAATCATTTACGCGATTTCATGATTCCTAAGAGCGGATTCTTTTACTTTAACTATCTTTAACTATCTTTTAATTATCTGTTTTTAATTATCTGGTCTGGCTTTTCTTTTAACTTAACTATCTTGTTCTTGTTCGAATATTGATAAAAAAATAAGTAATTAAAAGACATTAATGGTTTGTACTGTGTATTAAAGGTCAATTCCCGGCAGAAGGTTCCATCGGAACAATTACTTATTTCAAAGTACCTCGTCTCTTTGTTAAAGTTAAAAAAAAAAACAAAAAGGAAGTGTGGGAAAAATGACAAGAAGATATTGGAACATTAATTTAGAAGAGATGATGGAGGCCGGAGTTCATTTTGGTCATGGTACTAAGAAATGGAATCCTAGAATGGCCCCTTACATCTCTGCAAAGCGTAAAGGTATTCATATTACAAATCTCACTGGAACTGCTCGTTTTTTATCAGAAGCCTCTGATTTAGTTTTTGATGCGGCAAGTAGGGGAAGAACCTTCTTAATTGTTGGTACCAAAAATAAAGCAGCAGATTCAGTAGCATCGGCTGCAATAAGAGCCCGGTGTCATTATGTTAATAAAAAATGGCTTGGTGGTATGTTAACAAATTGGTCTACTACGGAAACGAGACTTCAAAAGATCAGGGATTTAAGAGCAGAACAAAAGATGGGTAAACTCAACCGTCTTCCCAAAAGAGATGCGGCAATATTGAAGAGAAAATTATTTACTTTGCAAACATATCTCGGCGGTATCAAATATATGACGAGGTTGCCTGATATTGTGATCATCGTTGATCAGCAAGAAGAATATACGGCTCTTCGAGAGTGTGTAATTTTGGGTATTCCGACGATTTGTTTAATCGATACAAATTGTGACCCGGATCTCGCAGATATTTCGATTCCATCCAACGATGATGCTATAGCTTCAATCCGATTGGTTCTTAACAAATTAGTATCCGCAATTTGTGAGGGCCGCTCTAGCTATATAAGAAATCCTTGATTATGATTAAGGGGGGATTTTTTGGATTCGGTTACTATTCTTGAATTAAATAAAAAAAAAGCAAAAAGGTAAGTGCGGGCATATTGATAATATGTTATTATATTACGTGATTTCTTGGTATCCTATGTAAATTCTTGATATCTTAAATATACAATTAATGAATACGATTTTTGATTCATATTGGTGAGTTGAAAAAGAGATAGAGATGGTTGAATCAAAATAATTTCTTTTTTGAAGTTCAATTTCTGCTAGAGGACAATATGAATGTTATACCATGTTCCATTAAAACACTCAAAGGGTTATACGATATATCGGGTGTAGAGGTAGGCCAACATTTATATTGGCAAATAGGAGGTTTACAAATCCATGCCCAAGTACTTATCACTTCTTGGGTAGTAATTGCTATCTTATTAGGTTCAGTCATTATAGCTGTTCGGAATCCACAAACCATTCCGACCAACGGTCAGAATTTCTTTGAATATATCCTTGAATTTATTCGAGACTTAAGCAAAACCCAGATTGGAGAAGAATATGGCCCTTGGGTTCCCTTTATTGGAACTATGTTCCTCTTTATTTTTGTTTCTAACTGGTCAGGTGCTCTTTTACCTTGGAAAATTATACAGTTACCTCATGGAGAATTAGCTGCACCCACGAATGATATAAATACTACTGTTGCTTTAGCTTTACTCACGTCCGTCGCATATTTTTATGCGGGTCTTAGCAAAAAAGGATTGGGTTATTTTGGGAAATACATTCAACCAACCCCCATCCTTTTACCAATTAACATCCTAGAAGATTTCACAAAACCTTTATCTCTTAGTTTTCGACTTTTCGGAAATATATTAGCCGATGAATTAGTAGTTGTTGTTCTTGTTTCTTTAGTCCCTTCAGTAGTTCCTATACCTGTCATGTTTCTTGGATTATTTACAAGTGGTATTCAAGCTCTTATTTTTGCAACCTTAGCCGCGGCTTATATAGGTGAATCCATGGAAGGTCATCATTAACTAGCTTTTCAAATAGTCTTTTTTTTTTTAATTCTATTATTAAGCAAGCTTATCCCACATGATTCATGATAATCCAATTGGATGGGTAAGATAATAGTGTATGATTCCATCATCTAGAATTGTAGGAGAAAAGATAGACAATATTCCAACAGAATTCTAAAAAAAAAAGAAGGGCTGGGAAGGTTATAGTTAGAGTATAATATATGTAATAATGTCTATAGGCTCTAAACCCCCGTCTATTTTTCTAGGAATTATTCTATTCCAGAATCAATTAAAAAAAAATTAGGATGGTTTACATTATGGAAGAAAAGAATGGATATGTGATATTAGAATCACATTAAATATTCTTTAGTTATATGAGATAAGTCTATCCATAATATCGCTATATTACATAACTATATAATATTTATTATAATATTTATTTTATTTTAAATATGAATAATGAGGATCCAGATTATGATTATAGTATTGTAAGGCTAGAATTTATATTTTTCCTAATTACAACCAATCCTATAATCATAATCTGGATCCTCATTATTCATATTTGTTATGTTATATATGAACAATATACAACATAAAATAAATATATATATATATTTATTACCCGGTTTAATTCAAATTGAAATTAGATTCAATTCATTATATATTTCTTATTTATATATCTATTTATATATATATTCTTAATTCCTTAATTCTTATATTTTTATATTAAAATATTCAAAATTTTTGTTATTATTTTATTTATTATTATTTGATAATATGTATAATATACAATACAAATTACAAATAATATAATTTATTATAATTATAAATAAATATTAATAAATTAAATAAATAATTAATAAATAAATTTTTAATTTAAGTTAAGATATTAATAATTAATATCTATTGGTACTTTTTTATTACATAATATGTATTACATATTAACATTAATATATATATTTTATTATATTAATTTATATTAATTTATATTTATATTGGATTAATTTGGTATTAAATTAATTTGATAATTTGATTGATATTGATTGCAGCTCACACTGCATTTAGATAGATTTCAATATCAGTCCTTCTCTTCTAGCAATTTTTTTTTGAATGAAAAAATAAATAAACTTAACAATAGTGTAGTGTAGTAAAGAACGAAGAATTAAATGAAAGAATGGTTCGAAACAAAGAAATACAATAGTTACAACTGTATGCATATGGATTTACAAAAACTCTATGATAGTTAAAAACTAAAAACGAGATAGTTCTGACGATTCCGTTTTTTAATTTAGTAATTAATATTATTATTTCAACTTGTGGATCTTAATTAAAAAAGTCATAATTGATTGGTTGATTGTATCATTAACCATTTCTTCTTTTTTGTTTTGTGTGAGGAACTTACCATGAATCCACTGATTTCTGCCGCTTCCGTTATTGCTGCTGGATTGGCCGTGGGGCTTGCTTCTATTGGACCTGGAGTTGGTCAAGGTACTGCTGCAGGCCAAGCTGTAGAAGGTATTGCGAGACAACCGGAAGCAGAGGGTAAAATACGAGGTACTTTATTGCTTAGTCTAGCTTTTATGGAAGCTTTAACAATTTACGGACTGGTTGTGGCATTAGCACTTTTATTTGCGAATCCTTTTGTTTAATCCTCAAAATATAAAAAAATACCTTAGAGACTTTTTTCTTATTAACTCTTAACTTGGAATTTTCCTTTGCTTCTTAGAATTATATTAACACGTTACTAAAAAATTACTTATTTATTGAGACAATACCTAGGAAGGGTTGATTTGAAGATGAGGAATTACCGCATTCACTTGCTTTCTTCCTTTCTGTCTTTAGCTTAGTACAATAGAAAACTTTTTTATTTTCATTGTTTGGAAGTGTTTCAACAAATGAAATATTTTTCAATTGATATCAGATCTAAAACCTAAGTCTAAAGTCTAAGTAAAGTATCTTATTAGAAAATTTTTTAAAATGTAAAAAAATTTAAACAAAACAAATGAAATTACTAGATTTCTTTTATTCTCATTAAATAAATAAAGTGGAAATAAAAAAAAAAAAAGAAATCGATCAAAAAAAAAGGGCGATCGGAGTGATACAAAAAGAACTCTGTTCTTTGTTAGTCCTATCCAAAAGAAAAGAGAGGAGAATATATGAAAAATGTAATTGATTCTTTCGTTTACTTGGGCCACTGGCCATACGCCGGAAGTTTCGGGTTTAATACCGATATTTTAGCAACAAATCCAATAAATCTAAGTGTAGTGCTTGGTGTATTGATTTATTTTGGAAAGGGAGTGTGTGCGAGTTGTTTATTTCAAGAATAGGATGGATCCATCCATCTGCACTTATGGTATTTATAAGGGATAGGGGAAATAGTAAAAAAGTGCACGATCTCGACGAATTTCTTCTGAATAAATTAAGAAATTATATGCAAGAACCATAGCATTTCGTGATTTATTGGTAAATCCACTTTGATTCTCTATCAACCAATAATGCGAGACCTTTAACATGGTTAAAGCTAAATTGTTTAAAGTCCGGACAAAACATGGTATTCTTTCTACCACTACGTTAGTAACCAAATAGTTCAAAAAAATTGGTAATTTATTTGATTTTGATATATAACACTCATATCAATAAATAAATTTAAACTATTTACGAGATAAAAAAAGGAAACAAAGTTCCTTTTTTTATCTAATGCTGAATCGACGACCTATGTATAAAAAAGAGGAATTTTTGGACTTGAAGAAACAAAAATATAATATAATTATTATTTTAATTTTTATAATCATATTTCCTTTTTTCATTCAAAAAAATTAAAAAAAAAAGTACAAATAAAAAAACAACTTTGCTGACAATTTTAGATTTTGATCTGGTCTAGTCGGAAGAGTCTTCCTAATATTCTGGTTTTTTATTTTATAAGTTTTGATATGTTTAACTACAAACAGAAAAGAGAAGGTAGGCTCATTACATTAAAAAAGCTATGGGAATACTCATACCATAAATAAATAATTGAGCGTGAGAGCCAAATGAATCGAAAGATTCATGTTTGGTTCGGGAAGAGATCATGGAAGTTGTGAAATTAATGGTAAGATAATCTACTTTCATTAAATGATTTATTAGATAATCGAAAACAGAGGATTTTAAGTACTATTCGAAATTCGGAAGAATTACGTAAAGGGGCCGTTGAGCAGCTCGAAAGAGCCCGGACTTGCTTACGTAAAGTGGAAATAGAAGCAGATGAGTATCGAATGAATGGATACTCTGAAATAGAACGAGAAAAAGTAAATTTGATTAATGCCACTAGTGATAGTTTG